GTAGTCTGATAGAAAGAACATTTGTTTGTTCCTTTTTTGATTCGACTTTTTTTTTTGTTTTTGTTGTGATTTGAATTTGATATAGGGAACTTAATAAATCTTGATTTGAATCATTGCATTTTGTTTTACTCTTGTTCTTTCTTTTTCTTTATCCAGGAGATAATCCCCCCAAAACAGGTATGAAAGCTATAATTGTAAACCACGATCAAATCTATGGAAGCATTGGTTTATACATTCCTCTTAGTCTCGACTTTAGGAATCATTTTTTTCGCTATCTTTTTTAGAGAACCCCCTAAAGTTCCAACTAAAAAGGTGAAATGATTTTTCATTATCTCAATTGAAGCAATGAGCCTCCAATATCGTAATATTGGGGCTCATTACTTCAACTAGTCCCCATGTTCTTCGAATGGATCTCGTAGTTGTTGAGAGGGTTGCCCAAAAGCAGTATATAAGGCATACCCAGTAAAACTTACTATTAAACCAGATATAGAGATGGCAATTAGGGTTGCTGTTTCCATTATTATATAATATCAAGACCACAATGGATCTGGATCCATAGGGTAAGATCCTTTATTTACAGCGGAATGGCATACAAAGTCAACAGATCTCAATGAATAAAAAATAGGATTTATGGCTACACAAACCGTTGAGGGTAGTTCTAGATCTGGTCCAAGACGAACTGTTGTAGGGGATTTATTGAAACCATTGAATTCAGAATATGGTAAAGTCGCTCCGGGATGGGGAACTACTCCTTTGATGGGTGTTGCAATGGCTCTATTTGCGGTATTTCTCTCTATTATTTTAGAGATTTATAATTCGTCCATTTTACTGGACGAAATCTCTATGAAGTAGATTCACAAGAACCAACTAACTAGCTTTTCAATAGAGAGTAAAGTTTTAGCATTTAGGTCTTTGATTTTTAGCCCATTCTATTTTTATTTGGTAGTTCGACCGTGAAACTTCTTTGTTTCTGTATTTCCGGAATATGAGTGTGTGACTTGTTATAATTGATCCTATTGATAGTACAGAACATAAAATGGATCCGTCATCTTGATAGAGATGGCTTTACCCCGTCAGATATCTTTTCTAGTATCTGGAGCACGGAATATAGAAAATAGATTCTAAAGTATTAGAACTATGATTCATACTTCATATTTATATTTAGACCTCGCAACCGGACTAAAAAAAATTGAAAGAGTTAGAAGAATAAATTTCGAAAAATAAATGGAACGGTTTTTATTCTTTTAAACTGCCGCCGCTTATCTTTATTTTGATCAAAGGACAAACGTTTCTTTGGATTTTTTTCATTATATCTATTCAGTGAATAAGTGATGATCCAGCAGTTCTTACTCAGGGAATTTTTGGACTTCGATTAAAGGTTTTTATTGAAAATCATCGTGGTTCTGGTATGAATCTGAGGTTTTTGAATTGATTCATAGGGTCTTAACAAGAAAATTCCTATCAATAAGAATAAAAAAACAACAGTAAAATAGCATTCCATACACAAATAAAAAATAAAGAAAATGAAGTAAATAATAGAATATTCAAGAGGCCTATAAGGATCAAGAGAAAAGACGAGTGAGCCGACTTGAGATTTTGGCATTATAACCACAAAGAATAGCTTTCGGATTTCTATTTTTTTCTTATCTTCAAAGAAGATTGAAATCATAGGATTAAGTTAAGAAGTTTAAAACTTTCTATTACACATATCCGTTTTCCACCAGTATTTGAGTATTTTTGTTTGAGCCGTACGAGATGAAATTCTCATCTACGGTTCTCAGGGGGGTCCCTTGGTTTACCTATCTCAATAAAGTCTATGATTGGTTCGAAGAACGTCTTGAGATTCAGGCGATTGCCGATGATATAACTAGTAAATACGTTCCTCCTCATGTCAATATATTTTATTGTTTAGGAGGAATCACACTTACTTGTTTTTTAGTCCAAGTAGCGACGGGGTTTGCTATGACTTTTTATTATCGTCCGACCGTTACTGAGGCTTTTGCCTCTGTTCAATATATAATGACTGAGGCTAACTTTGGTTGGTTAATCCGATCAGTTCATCGATGGTCGGCAAGTATGATGGTCTTAATGATGATCTTGCACGTATTTCGCGTGTATCTCACGGGTGGTTTTAAAAAACCTCGCGAATTGACTTGGGTTACGGGTGTAGTTTTGGGTGTATTGACTGCATCCTTTGGTGTAACCGGTTATTCCTTACCGTGGGACCAAATAGGTTATTGGGCAGTAAAAATTGTAACAGGTGTACCCGAAGCTATTCCTGTAATAGGATCGTCGGTGGTAGAGTTATTGCGCGGAAGCGCTAGTGTGGGACAATCTACCTTGACTCGTTTTTATAGTTTACATACTTTTGTATTACCTCTTCTTACTGCCGTATTCATGTTAATGCACTTTCCAATGATACGTAAGCAAGGCATTTCCGGTCCTTTATAGAAAATATGGATCATAGATATTTGTGATCAATCATTTATCATTTTGGGGA